CTTCTTGTAGTTGGATCCCCAAGTTTTTGGAATGCTCCAAACTCTACTTGAGCATCCAAATCTGGGTCAATACCAGCAAAAACATCTCTGAACAAGGTTCTAGCACCATGCCAAATGTGCCCGAAGAAGAAGAGCAAAGCAAACGAAGCATGCCCGAAAGTAAACCAACCCCTTGGACTGCTACGAAAAACACCATCGGATTTCAAAGTCGCACGATCTAATTCAAAAATTTCACCCAATTGAGCGCGTCTAGCATATTTTTTCACAGTAGCAGGATCACTATAACTGACTCCATTGAGTTCACCACCGTAGAACTCAACGGTTACACCTACTTGTTCAACACTATACTTCGATTCTGCCCTTCTAAAAGGAACATCAGCTCTAACAATTCCATCGCCGTCTACCAAAACGACTGGAAATGTTTCAAAAAAAGTAGGCATACGACGTACAAAAAGCTCACGGCCTTCTTTATCTCTAAAGATAGGGTGTCCTAACCATCCAACCGCTATTCCATCTCCGTTATCCATTGAGCCTGCCCTGAATAATCCTCCTTTTGCCGGATTATTGCCGATATAATCATAAAAAGCTAATTTTTCAGGAATTTTAGACCAGGCTTCTGATAAACTTTGATTTTCGGCTAGCCCAGCGCTAATTCTTCGATATATCTCTTGCTGGAAGTAACCCTGATCCCATTGATAGCGAGTCGGGCCAAATAATTCGATGGGGGTAGTTGCTGAACCATACCACATAGTTCCAGCAACAACAAAAGCTGCAAAAAAGACAGCTGCGATACTACTGGAAAGTACGGTTTCAATATTTCCCATACGCAATCCTTTGTATAGACGTTGTGGCGGTCGGACGCTAAGATGGAATAAACCCGCTAATATGCCCAATGTACCTGCTGCAATATGATGAGAAGCTATTCCTCCCGGAACAAAAGGATCAAACCCTTCCACGCCCCACGACGGATTTACAGGTTGTACTTTTCCCGTTAGTCCATAAGGATCGGACACCCATATTCCGGGACCATACAAGCCTGTTACATGAAATGCACCAAAACCAAAGCAAGCCACCCCGGAGAGAAATAAATGAATTCCAAAGATCTTGGGCAAATCCAAAGAAGGTTTTCCTGTCCGTTCATCACAAAATATTTCTAGATCCCAATAGACCCAATGCCAGATAGCTGCCAAAAAGCATAAGCCAGAAAACACAATATGTGCCCCAGCTACACCTTCGTAACTCCAAATTCCCGGATTCGTTACAGTCCCTCCTGTGATACTCCAACCTCCCCATGAATTGGTTATTCCTAACCGAGTCATGAAGGGAATAACGAACATACCCTGTCTCCACATTGGATCAAGAACAGGGTCAGAAGGATCAAAAACTGCTAATTCATACAGAGCCATCGAGCCCGCCCAACCAGCAACCAGAGCTGTATGCATTATATGAACGGAAAGCAACCGGCCGGGATCATTCAATACAACGGTATGAACACGATACCAAGGCAAACCCATGGAAAATACCCCTTTATCAAAGAAAAATAGACACTACGTAACTTTATTGCATTGAAAAAAACTATACTATGACTATCCTATGGACCTCCCTTGTTCGGTGGATTATTTCCTAAGAAGGGCTAGGTTACTATTTATTCTATTCTGTTTGTAATAATGGAATAATTCTGTTCGTAGGAACAAAGAGAAGCAGATTTATTCTATACTCGATAAGTACCAATACGCAATGGGGGGTTGGTACCATTTTCTATGAGTAAATGTTTATCATTAGAAGGACTTATTCGTAAAAATTTTCCTTTATTTATTTTGTCTTTCTTTCTAAATTTTTCTAATTTATGGATAAAATAAATATGATAAAGCCAAGCCAATATTATAAAGACAATAAAACCATATTGTTACGTTTCCACATCAAAGTGAAATATAGTATTTAGTTCTTTTTTCTTTCAATTCATGCCTATTGGTGTTCCAAAAGTACCTTTTCGCAGTCCTGGAGAGGAAGATGCATCTTGGGTTGACGTATAGTGCGACTTGTCAGATATATTGGGTCATATGGGATTTCCCCGTTCTCTCCCCCGATCGAGATATCCTCTGTTTCGCCCAAGAAAGAGAAATTGAATCATCAAAAAATTGGAGCGTGAAGTGCAATTAGATGCATTCTTTGGGGAGATTCATAGTACTATTATCAATTAGAATAATTTATGGTTGGCTTTGGTTGGACTAAAAATGAAGTATCCAGGCTCCGTTTAGAAAAAACCCAATTGGTAATATATCTATGATTACTACATGTATCATAAATGATTGCTGTTTGTTATTTGTAAAGTCATAACAAAAAGAAATGGTGATGGGAAGATTTGTCCTATATGTGCAAATCCAAATCGGGCAGATCTTTACCCGGAGTAGAGCATAGACCTAAAAAGATGAAAGAGACCCATTCAGGAACAAGAAAATACCATCGTGATTTGGATTGAATCTCGATGAAAGAATACATC